TTAGTATTTTTTATTAGCTTTACTTTATTAGTTCTATTCTATACTGTATCCATATCATTTATCCCTATGAGATACCGTACAAAATATAATGCAGAAGGAAGAGATATAATGAAATTCTTGATTAGATCTTCTCATAGGAACAATCTATTTTATTTGATTGATGGATCCAACAACCAAACCTATTTTTTTTTAATTCATTAAAAAAGAGAGTGGTTTTATTCGAAGCGCTTCGTGATTTTCAACCAATTATGTGCTTCAATATAATTACCTGGAGTAAGCGCTATAGCTTGTTTCCAATACTCAGCAGCTTGATCGGACCAAGCTTCCGCAATTTCAGAATCACCCTGTAGAATGGCCTGTTCTCCCCGGTCGGAATAGGTGGTTCCTTCCCTTAGAACCGTACTTGAGAGTTTCCTATCTCATACGGCTCAAAAATCGATTCTTTTTGTGTCCTATCTTAATCTACCCTATGCTAACTGAATTAGATTTCTCATAAACCTATCCCATTTTTTCTTGGGTTAACCAGAAGAAGTTAATTACATAAGTTTCAAACCCTAATTTTGATCAATAATCAGAATCAGTTTGATCTTTTCTCCCACCTTCAGAAGAATGAAGCATAGGTATCCCCACAATATCGTTAGAATTTTCTGAAAGGTAACTATCTCGGTTTCATATATGGAATTCATATAGAATCTTTGAAAAAGACTTTTTTCCATAAGAAAAAAGAACTTACTATCTTTGGGATCTGATGCTACACCGCTGCTCAATACCTTAGTGGATTGACTCTATTACATAAGTTGATTCCTAACTTTTGTCCCATATCATGACATAAGTAAGCAGTTCTTAACTGTATCGACTCAATAGCTCGCTAATTGATCTTTACGGTGCTTTCTCTATCAATTTGATCCTTTATCCATAGAATATAGTATATAGGCTGCACTCATTTTTTTTTTTTTTTTTTTCTTCCTATTTTGGTTCTCGTGAAGTCTCTTTCCTTGCTACAGCTGATAAAAATCGTTGCTTTGGACGATGCATTATGTAGAAAGCCTATTTTTTCTAGTATTTACTAGCCAATTTGATCTTTGCTTTTTTTCCTTATTTCTATAGTGGAGATAGTCGCACGTAATGACAGATCACGGCCATATTATTAAAAGCTTGTGGTAAGAATGGGTTTCGTTCTAGTGCCCGGAAATAATATTCCAAAGCCTTTGTATGCTCTCCATTGCTTGTGTGTATAAGGCCTATGTTATAGAGTATATAACTTCGATCATAGGGATCAATTTCTGGTCGCGTAGCTTCATAATAATTCTGTAAAGCTTCCGCATAATTTCCTTCGGATTGAGCCAACATCCGTTACGGTCGTTCATTCTATTCAAAAAATCTCCGTTCCAGAACCGTACATGAGATTTTCATCTCATACGGCTCCTCCCTTCTGCGCATAGTACTAAGGGGAATAATCCATAGAATAAAAATTGAACTATTCTCATCTCATTATGAACTGAAAGGAACTAGTATTTTTACAAGAAATCTCTAGCCAGCCTTCCCGCAAGAGGTTTTTTCTTAACACCAATCATATTAGTGTTAGATATAAATGGTAACTCCAACAATTTCTTTGTTCTCAACGCCTTCTATTTCCAGGAATTAGTCACTTCAACGATCTTTGATGGTTATACGGGTATCCAAAGTACAAACGAGATGGATGTTTGTTGTCCCAACCATTCTTGTTAGTCCCGATACCGATAAGGAAGGGGGGAATTTATAACAAAGTTTTTGTGTTGTTGATTCCTAGGTGTAGTGCTTTTTCCCTTATGCCGTCTATTGGTACTAATGTAGTGTAGGATTGACCCGCAATACAGAACCCATAGGTGTAACCTTTCGCTCAATACTCAAATCAACAATTGAAACATCTGAGGCTGCATCAATCGAGGATACACGATAGAAGGAATTGTTCTATCTCCAAACTTCACCTTCACCGAGCGTAGGTTTATTTCAAGAATTTCGTTCTTTCTATACCGAACCGCGTCTCTTTCTCGTAAGACTGAGGTGAGGGCTAAAAAAAACAAGAAAAAAGAATCAAATCGCACCATCTCTGTAATAGGTAAATGCCTTTTTTTCTCCTGAAGTTGTCGGAATTATTCGTAATAAGATATTGGCTACAATTGAAGAGGTCTTATCAATAAAATTTCCATTTATATTAGATCTAGGCATAATTAGCAATCCATTCTAGAATTCTTTTCATTACCCCTGGGGAAAATGATCCCACAAACAAAGCAAAGGAATTATACAGTACGAAATAACATAAAAACAGACTAATTTTATTCTAATAAATAGATATTAAATAGATATGGGCTTTCCACTTAAATTGTCCCCTTTTGTTTGGGAAAGATATGAGATATCGGAATCAGATTGATTTCATTCCCATTTTTGTAGTATACCAATGAGCGGAACTATTACTATTTCATCTAAGTTAAATAACCAAGGACTTTTTTTACTACAGATT